ACGTGGCGGATAAAATAATGTATCCGCATGGCCAAATTAATAGTTCAAGTCACACACTCCCATAATCCATCCTTTCTTTGCAAGATTCACTTCAACTAGTCGTATCAAATACAGAATAAAAGACTCATTGGTTGAAGAGAAGTATCCAAATAAAATGTGTGATTCTTAAAAAAACCATATTTATAGCAATAAAATAGTTTTGTCCTTCCCAATATGAATATATAATCAATCTATTTTATGTTTTCTCTATAAAGGGCCCGAAATACCTTGTTTACGTATCATTAGAAAGTGCATCAACATAAATACAGCAGTAAGAAGAGGCAATACAAAAGTATGTAAACTGTAAAAACGAGTTAAAGTGGATTGGCCGACACTAGCACTTCCACGTAATAACTCCACTAAAGGGGATCCTATTAGTGGAATAGCCTCAGGTACACCAGTAACGATTTTGACTGCCCAATAACCAATTTGATCCCAAGGTAAGGAATAGCCAGTTACACCAAAAGATGCCGTTAATACAGCCAAAACCACACCTGTAACCCAAGTTAATTCGCGGGGTTTTTTAAACCCACCAGTGAGATACACACGAAATACGTGTAGAATCATCATTAGAACCATCATACTTGCTGACCATCGATGAACGGATCGGATTAACCAGCCAAAGTTGGCCTCAGTCATTATATATTGAACAGAAGAGAAAGCTTCTGTAACAGTAGGACGATAGTAAAAAGTCATAGCAAAACCTGTAGCTACTTGTACTAGAAAACAAGTAAGTGTGATCCCCCCTAAACAATAAAATATATTGACATGAGGAGGCACATATTTACTGGTTATATCATCTGCAATCGCCTGAATCTCAAGACGTTCCTCAAACCAATCATATACTTTATTGAGATAGGTAACTCGGATAGATGACTCCCCCTCTGAGAACCGTATATGAAAATTTCATTTCATACGGCTCAAGCTGAAAGACCAAAATACTGATTTCAACGGATATTTTATAGGTTAAAACTTCTTAACCACTTGATTGATTTGAATGAACATATGAAGTAAGAAAATCCGTAATTTGATCTTTGTTATTATAATGCCAAAAAATATCAAGTTGGCTCATTTCTTTTTTTTTATGTTGATGGTTACAGGCCTCTTGAATTTTCTCCTTCCTATTTTGAATTTTTATTGTTTATTGGATTTATTGTTTTCTGTGCATAAATTATACTTCTTCTTTTTTACTAATTGATAGGAATTTTCTTGTTGAGACCCTATGAATCACTTAGAAACCTCAGATTTATACTAGAACCACGATGATTTATTTTCAAGCTAAACTTAAAGGATCTCTGAGTAAGAATCCTTTGATTTATCATTTTTTATAGATCCAATGACTTGACTCAACAAAATTGACAGAAAGAGTTGCCAAATAAAAATATGAATGAAGTATAATTCGTTTGATTTAAAAAATAGATATTTTGAAAATATATATTCTAGTTAATATATTCCCGTTTTTTTGAGTCCGGTTACGAGGTCTGACTGAATAATAGGTATGAATCATAGTTCAATTTTTTCTTTTCTTGGTCTATTCTATTTATTTCGTGCTCCAGATACTAGAATAAATGTCTGACGAGGTAGAATTCATTATCTTGTTAGAGATCCGCATTCATTCTATTATTATTCATAGGATCAATTATAACAAGTCACACACTCATTTTCCAAAAATACCGAAACAAAAAAAGTCCACGATCGAACTACCAAAATCTTTTCTTTAGAAATCAAGATTTTAGCATTAGTAGTAATTTTTTCTTTACTGGAAAGATCAAAACCTCATAAAACCTAATTCCTAGTAATCCCATCCAATAAAACAGAAGAGTTATAAATTTCCAAAAGAATACATAGGAATACAGCAAATAAAGCCATTGCAACTCCCATAAGTGGTGTAGTACCCCAGCCCGGAGCTACTTTACCATATTCTGAATTTAAGGGTTTCAATAAATCCCCGACAGGAGTTCGTCTTGATCCAGATCTAGAACTATCTTCAACGGTTTGTGTAGCCATAAATTGTATTCTATTAAATAAGGATTGGTTAAGATCTGTTGACTTTGTATACTATTCTGTTGTATTTCTAAATAAATGATCTTATATCGTATAGTAGATCCATTCTGGAAATTATTAAAAAATGGAAACAGCAACCTTAGTAGCGATCTTTATATCTGGTTTACTTGTAAGCTTTACTGGGTACGCCTTATATACCGCTTTTGGGCAACCCTCTCAACAACTAAGAGATCCATTCGAAGAACATGGGGATTAGTTGAAGTAATTGAAGTAATGAGCTTCCCTTATTGGTAGACTCATTACTTCAATTCAATTAAATTGTTTCAAGATTTATTTCATTTTTTTATTTTAGTTGGAACCTTAGGTGGTTCTCGAAAAAAGATAGCGAAAAAGATTATCCCTAAAATCGAGACTAAAAGGAATGTATAAACCAAAGCTTCCATAGATTCGATTGTGGTTTACAATTATAGCTTCCACACCTATTCACTTGAGATCATTTATCATATAAAAAGAATCAAAGAGAAGATGATGATTCAAATCAAGATTCTTTTTTCTTGTACCCGATGAACAAAAAAAGAGGGAAGAAATCAATATACCAACCAAAAAAATGCTCTAAATGCTCTATCAGACAGTTTGTCTCTTTGTAGTTGGATCTCCAACTTTTTGGAATGTTCCAAATTCCACTTGAGCATCCAAATCTGGATCAATACCAGCAAAAACATCTCTGAATAAGGTTCTAGCGCCATGCCAAATGTGTCCGAAAAAGAAAAGCAAAGCGAATGTAGCATGTCCAAAAGTAAACCAACCCCTTGGACTACTACGAAAAACACCGTCAGATTTCAAAGTAGCTCGATCTAATTCAAAAATCTCACCTAATTGGGCACGTCTAGCATATTTTTTAACAGTAGCAGGATCTGAATAAGTTACTCCATTAAGTTCACCACCATAGAACTCAACAGTTACACCTACTTGTTCAACACTATATTTAGATTCTGCCCTTCTAAAAGGAACATCGGCTCTAACAATCCCGTCTTCATCTACCAAAACTACCGGAAATGTTTCAAAAAAGGTAGGCATACGACGTACAAAAAGCTCCCGACCTTCTTTATCTCTAAAAAGGGGGTGTCCTAACCATCCAACCGCTATTCCATCTCCGTTATCCATTGAACCTGCTCTAAATAATCCCCCTTTTGCCGGATTATTACCAATGTAATCATAAAAAGCTAATTTATCAGGAATTTTAGACCAAGCTTCCGATAAACTTAGATTTTCGGCTAGCCCAGCGCTAACTCTTCGATATATTTCTTGTTGAAAGTATCCCTGGTCCCATTGATAACGAGTAGGACCAAATAATTCGATTGGGGTAGTTGCTGAACCATACCACATAGTTCCTGCAACAACAAAAGCTGCAAAAAAGACAGCAGCAATACTACTGGAAAGTACAGTTTCAATATTGCCCATGCGTAATCCTTTGTATAGACGTTGAGGCGGACGGACACTCAGATGGAATAAACCTGCTAATATACCTAATGTGCCTGCAGCAATATGATGAGAGGCTATTCCCCCTGGAATAAAAGGATCAAAACCATCCACACCCCAAGCTGGATTGACAGCTTGTACTTTTCCAGTTAGTCCATAAGGATCGGACACCCATATTCCAGGACCGTACAAACCTGTTACATGGAATGCGCCAAAACCAAAGCAAGCTACACCTGAGAGAAATAAATGAATTCCAAAAATCTTGGGCAAATCCAACGAAGGTTTTCCTGTACGTTCATCACAGAATACTTCTAAGTCCCAATATACCCAATGCCAGATAGCTGCCAAGAAGCACAAACCGGAAAACACTATATGTGCCGCTGCAACACCTTCATAACTCCAAATACCTGGATTGGTTACAGTTCCTCCTGAAATATTCCAACCGCCCCATGAATTGGTTATTCCTAAACGAGTCATGAAAGGTATAACGAACATACCCTGTCTCCACATTGGATCAAGAACAGGATCAGAGGGATCAAAAACTGCTAATTCGTATAAAGCCATCGAACCGGCCCAACCAGCAACTAGAGCTGTATGCATTATATGAACAGAAAGTAATCGACCGGGATCATTCAATACGACAGTATGAACACGATACCAAGGTAAACCCATGGAAACACCCCTTTATCAAAGAAAAATAGAAACTATATCACCTTATTTTATCGCATTAAAGTAACAAGACTATATACTGTGTACCTAACCTAAAACTCTTTTTCAGTAGATTCTGTGGATTCATTTTGATTTCATCTCATTGAAAATCAAAATAAGGGAACAACTCTGTTTGTAAGAACAAAGAGAAGCAGATCTATTCTATACCCGATAAGTATCAATACGCAACGGGAAGATTGCATTATTGGAGAATAAATGGATACTTTTTGATCATTCGAATGATCAATCAATCCCTTTGTTACAGTTTTTTTGAATCGACCTAGAAAATAAAAAGAAACCCATTAAATAAAGAAATAAAATTGATTAAATTGATTAAAAAGATCTAATCAAGAATTTGATGTGTGTCCAATAGCTATGAGATTAGCAGGGAGGGGCATCTTTGATCCTGGCCGGAGGAACAATTACTAGATGGGTAGCATACCCTAACGCTAGGATTTTGATTCACCAACCTAGAAGTGCCCGTATTAGCAAAAATACAAATATAGATGTATTAATGATGGAAACAGAAGATATGTTTGAACTTCGTAACACAATTGCGGATATTTATGCAGGAAATACAGGTAAACCTGTGGATGTTATACAGAAAGATCTGGAAAGATACTCTCTTATGTCGGCAACAGAAGCTCAAGATTATGGTATTATCGACCGCGTAGCAAAGTTCAAAAAGGAAAATGAAATAAAAGAGTAATCTGAGTGATTTTGTGTAAATCTATTTCAAAGTCGAATTTTCCTTTTTTGAATATTAAGTATTCAATATTCAAAAAGGGAAAATTTATTTATTTAAATTTAATAGGGTTCTTAATCTTAATATAGTAAGAAGAATACTCGATGAAAAAAAATTGCCTCCAATAGGATTTGAACCTATACCAAAGGTTTAGAAGAGCTCTGTCCTTTCCGTTAGACAATGGACGCTTTTCATAACATTGCTCGAATATGCTATATAGAAAAATATAGGAAGATAGAGCACGATTTAAACATAGGAGAAAAGAAGGGATGGACAAATTCGAATTTGTAATAGAAAGGTTATACTAAGAGTATTAAATTCCCAGTCATTTTTTTTATGTGTTTTGAATAATTATTATGAAATCCAAATGAGTCCATATTCAATCTATTTAAGGAAGAACTCTATTTCTATGCAATATGAGATATTCAGTAACTAAATAATACTATGAATATCACTAAGTAATATATATAATTTTTATAAATTAAAAATAGACTAGAACTAATTAAAGTGATTAACTTTTAATGGTAAACTAAGTTTAAAAAAACAAGTAAAGATATTCAGAATGATCTTATCTATCTTCTATTCTAATGAATAATGGGGTATCTTTTGAGTTTTACTTTCTTTTTTTTACGTACAAAAAAAGATATTATGTTGTATGAGAGTAGATCTATATAAACTATTTTTTGATAGCCTCAAATATATACTAAACAAGTTCGATCCTGCTTATAAAGAAATATTATTAAAAATTTCGAAATGGCATCATCCCTAACATATAAAACTATATTAGACAAAAAATATTCTATTCGTAATACCGAGAAAATATTTTACAAGATAAAAAAAAGTCCGTTGGGCACCTAATGCTTATGTCATAATAGATTCGAACACTTGCCTCGGATTGACTCAATATCATAATTGCTCTAGTGAATAACTATCTAGTTTAGTAAATAACTTAAGAAATAGATGGATGATAGATAGATAAAGAACTAATCAAAAATCCATCTTTTAGAAGTTCACTAAAAACTTGACTCTTGGCAGGTCTCTTTGTATGTGTTGTCCGGAAAGAGGAGGACTTAATGATTATTCGTTCGCCGGAACCAGAAGTGAAAATTCTTGTGAATAGAGATCCTGTAAAAACATCTTTTGAGCAATGGGCCAAACCTGGTCATTTCTCAAGAACAATAGCTAAGGGTCCTGATACTACCACTTGGATCTGGAATCTACATGCTGATGCTCACGATTTCGATAGTCATACCAGCGATTTGGAGGAGATCTCCCGAAAAGTATTTAGTGCTCATTTCGGTCAACTCTCCATTATTTTTCTTTGGTTGAGTGGTATGTACTTCCATGGTGCCCGTTTTTCCAATTATGAAGCATGGCTAAGTGATCCTACTCATATTGGACCTAGTGCACAGGTAGTCTGGCCAATAGTAGGTCAAGAAATATTGAATGGTGATGTGGGAGGGGGTTTCCGAGGAATACAAATAACCTCTGGCTTTTTTCAACTTTGGCGAGCATCTGGAATAATTAGCGAATTACAACTCTATTGTACCGCAATTGGTGCATTGATTTTTGCCTCCATAATGCTTTTTGCCGGTTGGTTCCATTATCATAAAGCTGCGCCAAAATTGGCTTGGTTCCAAGATGTAGAATCTATGTTGAATCATCACTTAGCAGGGTTACTAGGACTTGGGTCTCTTTCTTGGGCGGGACACCAAATTCATGTATCTTTACCGATTAACAAATTTCTCGATGCTGGGGTTGATGCTAAAGAGATACCACTTCCTCATGAATTTCTCTTGAATCAAGATCTTTTGGCTCAACTTTATCCAAGTTTTAACGAGGGAGCAACCCCCTTTTTCACCTTGAATTGGTCAAAATATGGGGACTTTCTTACTTTTCGTGGAGGCTTAGATCCAATAACAGGGGGTCTATGGTTAAGTGATACTGCACACCATCATTTAGCTATTGCCATCCTTTTCCTGATTGCTGGCCATATGTACAAGACTAACTGGGGCATTGGTCATAGCCTTAAAGACATTCTAGAAGCTCATAAAGGTCCATTTACAGGACAAGGGCATAAGAATCTTTATGAGATTTTAACAACTTCATGGCATGCTCAATTATCTCTTAACCTAGCCATGTTGGGTTCCTTAACCATTATTGTAGCTCATCATATGTATTCCATGCCTCCTTATCCATATCTAGCTACTGACTACGGTACACAACTTTCATTGTTCACACATCACATGTGGATTGGTGGATTTCTGATAGTTGGTGCTGCTGCACATGCAGCCATTTTTCTAGTAAGAGACTATGATCCAACTACTCGATACAATGATCTTTTAGATCGTATTCTTAGGCACCGCGATGCAATCATATCACATCTTAACTGGGTATGTATATTTTTAGGTTTTCACAGTTTTGGCTTGTACATCCATAATGATACCATGAGTGCTTTAGGACGTCCTCAAGACATGTTTTCAGATACTGCTATCCAATTACAACCCATCTTTGCTCAATGGGTA